ATGACTTTTTTATCTTTTTTTAATTCTTTTATTGCTTTTGGCTTTTTAGCTAGGTTAATATTATGAAAGACTTCTTTTCTTTATGCTTTAAGTTTGTTATTAGTCTTTTCTCTTGTTTATACTGTTTTAGAAACTAAGCAATTCGAGTTGGAGCATTATCTTGATAGCTTTTGAATGTTTATTTTAAGAGAAATATTAATCTTTGCATCTTTATTAGTTGGTTGTTTGTGATTTAGTGAAGATAATCAAAGAAGTCTTTCAGACTTTTTAGAAATACCTTTCTTAGGTTGTTTTCTTTTAATTGGGTCTTCTTTAACTGTAACTTTTTATCACCACAGTATGTTAAGTGATGGGGTTTGAAGTCGGTTTTCTCTTGCTTATACTATTTTATTAGGTTTTGGTTTTATTCTTCTTCAGTTAGTTGAGTTTAGGGAATGTAATGTTAATCTGCTTTATAGTGTTTATCATGCTTGTTGTTTTTGTACTGTTGGTCTTCATTTTAGACATGTTTTAATTGGTTTAATTCTTCTTTCTATCCTTTTCTCCTTAGGGTGTTTATTTAGAGGTAATTATTATACTACTCTTATTATTTGGTATTGACATTTTGTTGATTATATTTGGCTATTCGTATATTTTGTTGTATACCTTTGTTAATAATTTACTAACACTGTAGCTTAATTTAAAAGCGTTTGCTTTACACGTAAAAGATAAAAATATTTTTAGTGTTATTTTGATTAGGTTATTCTTACTTAAACTGTTGTTTTGTGGTGACAAAGAAATTTATATAATATCAAAAAATGTTTAAACTATTACGTAAAAATTTAATTGATCTTCCTATTAATAAATCTTTAAACTATTTTTGGTGTAGGGGTTTTATGATTTCCGGTTTTTTAGCTTTACAGCTTATTAGTGGTATTATTCTTTCTCTTTTATACGCTGCTGATCAAAGATTTAGTTTTTTTATTGTCATGGAGTTAACTAATGATAGCTTATTTACTTGATTTATCCGGTATTGCCATATCTGAGGAGTTAGTTTTATATTTATTATTTTTATTGCTCATATTGGACGTGGTTTATATTATTCAAGTTATACAAAGGTTCCTGTTTGGAATATTGGTTTTATTCTTTACATCTTAATGATGGTTGAGGCTTTTTTAGGTTATATATTACCTTGGCATCAAATGTCTTATTGAGCTGCAACGGTTCTAACTTCTGTTGTTCAAAGGGTGCCTTTTGTTGGTGATTCATTATATAACTATATTGTTGGTGGTTTCTCTGTTAGTAATGTTACTCTTGTTCGAATGTTTGCTGCACATATAATTTTAGCTTTTGTTATAGTTTTTTTTGCTGTTTTACATCTTTTTTATTTACATAAGACTGGTTCTAACAATAGTCTCTTTATGAATAAAGGTTATACGGATTGCACTTATTTTCATAGCTTTTATACCTCTAAGGATTTATTTTGTTTATCTTTCCTTTTTATGGTTTGTTTATTTTTTATTCTTTACTCTCCTGATTTATTTTTGGATGTTGAAAGTTATTTAGCAGCGGATCCTTTAGTCACTCCTGCTTCTATTAAGCCAGAATGATATTTTCTTTTTTATTATGCTATGCTTCGTTCAATTAGCTCTAAGATTGGGGGATTAGTCCTTGTGATTGTATTTCTTTTTCTATTTTGAATTCCTACTAATAACTATTCTTGTGTTTATTGTATTTTTCGACAAAGTCTTTTTTGATTTATTTTATGTAATTTAATTTTATTAAGATACTTGGGTGCTTGTTCTCCCGAGCTTCCTTATAGTGTTATAAGTCAAATCAGCAGTTTATTAACTGTTCTTAGTTTGTTCTTATATAAGTTTTTTTGAACCTATTAATTTGTTTTCTTTTTTATTTTGTTTATTAGGTTTATTTATAGGCATTCTTACTCTTTGTTGTAATCGTTTTTATTTTTTAGGGTTTTTAATTCTTTCTGAAAATTTTAATTTATTGACCTTATTTTTTATTATAAGTACTTTAGGTTCTTTTAGAAGGGGTCCTATGATTTTTCTTTGTTTTCTTGTAGTTGCTACCATAGAAATTACTTTAGCTTTGACTCTTGTTAGACGTTTAAAATGTGGGGACTGTTGGGTTTTTTAGTTGTTTTACTTTTCTTCTGTTATTTTTTTAATCTTTATTTTATCCCTGCTAGTTATTTCCTTTTTATTTTTTCTGGGGATAGCTATAGCTTATATTTAATTTTGATTTTATTTTTTTTCTTTTTAGCTTTCTATTTTGATTTTACTTGAAAAATAAGTGCTTCTTATAGGATTTTGCTTTTTGTGAGTTTGTTATTTTGCTTTTTTTGCTTTTTTACTAATCATCTTTTATTTTTTTGATTTAGTTATGAGTTAACAATTTTACCCCTTTTATTAATGTTATTTACTTCTTCTCCTTATTCAGAGCGGTTTTTAGCTGGTTGGTATTTGCTTTGCTACAGGTTATTTACGAGTTTACCTTTATTATTCTGTATTGTTTATTGTGGTTACTATTATAAAAGATACTCTTTTTTTTCAGTGGATAAATTTTTTTTATGTCTATGTTTTTTTATACTCTTTATTGTTAAGATACCTCTTCCTCCTTTTCATACTTGGCTTCCCATTGTTCATGCAGAGGCTAGAAGTTCGGTTTCTATTTTTTTAAGGGGTTTTGTAATGAAGTTAGGTTTAATAGGGATTTATCGTTTTAGTTTATTTTTGTTTAATAATTTTACTTCCTACATAGTTTTTTGTTTTTTTTGCTGCACCTATTTTTTTATTAGGGCTAGTGTTGAGCTTGATGCTAAGCGGTGGTTAGCTCTTTTAAGTTTATCGCACATAGTAATTTGTTTAATCGGCTTATTGTGTTGCCATTTTGATTCTTTTGGGGTTATTTCATTGTTTTGCTTAGGTCATGGTTTTTCTGCTGCTAGATTTTTTTATCTTATAAATAATTTTTATAACTCAAAAGGAAGTCGTAAATGATTAATATGAATTGAAAAAAAAAGAAACTCTTATTTAGTTACTTTGCTTTTTCTTTTTAATGTTTTAACTTTAGTTTCCTTCCCGGTTAGATTGCAGTTTTTAAGAGAAGTTAATGTTTTATTTTTTTCTTCTGCTAGTCTAGTAATTTCTATCTTATTCTTTTTTTACTTGTTTGTTGGGGGTGTTCTTCCTTTATTCCTTGTTTCTCTTTTTATGTCCCGTAAAACAAAGATTGGTGGTTGTTATAGTTGTTTTAACTTAAAAGGTATTTTTATTCTCTTTTATTTACCTTTGCTTTGTTTATTAAGTTGCTATTTTCTTTAGATTGATGTAGTGTGGTGTTAAGCATAAAGCTTTTTGGTGGCTTAGGTGAGTAGTTTCTGCTACAAATTTTTTCTTAGCTTAAATTAAGAGCATTAGCTTGAAGGTCTAAAGGTACTTTTTGTAGGAAAAGATAAGTTAATTATAAACTGTTTGGTTCATGCCCAAAAAATATACTTGTATTCTTTTTTATGTTTCTTTTTAATCGATTTAATTATTTTGTTTCACAAGTAACGGCTTTGCTTAATAATGTTGGTGTTTTTTATAAGTTTCTTGGGTTAATAATTATTTGTTGTTTTCTTTATTTACGGATTCCTTACTTATACGGAGAATTTGGTTTTTTTAGATACGTTTTTATTTTTATTTTTCCTATTTTTCTTAGTTTATTTATAAATCGTTTATTTAGCGGTATAAATATCTTTTTTGCTTCGTTTATTCCAAGGGGTACTCCTCTCTGGATTTCTTTTTTTGTTGGATTAGCAGAAACTATTAGTTATATTGTTCGTCCTTTTATTTTAATCATTCGTCCTTTTTTAAAAATTAGCATTGGTGCAGTTGCAGGAGCAGGCCTAAGAGGGTTATTTGTTTCTAGCTTTAATCCCTTGGTTTTTCTTGTTTTATTGATTTTATTTTTTTATGAGGTTTTTGTTGCTCTTGTTCACTGGTTTATAGTGTGCAATATTATTAGTTTCTCTATTGATCACTAGTATTTATTTTTTATGTTACACTTTTTGTGTTGTTTTTTTAGTGTTTTCTTTTTTTTAAAAAGATTAAAAGCTAATAGGTGGTTATTTTTTTGATTGAATAGTGAGATGGGTTATTTAAGCTTAGTTCCTCTTTTTTTTTCTGTTGTTTTAAGTTTAAATGCTCATAAGGCTATATCTTATTTTATTCTTATTTCTATTTTTAGGTCTAAAATTTTTATGATTTCCGGTTTATTTCCTCAGCTTCAAGATCTTTTGCTATTTTATTTTTTTTTCAAGTTTGGTTGTCTTCCTTTCTCTTTTTGACTTTTTAGCCTTTTTAATAACATTTCTTGGTTAGTTATTTTTTTCTTCTCTACTATTGCTAAGATAAGCTTACTTTATATAAGGAATCTTTCTTTTTCTCATTATGATTTTTTAGTTTATCTTTATATTCCTTTAAATTTGGTTTGTTTTTGTTTTTTTTTAGTTTGTTGGGTTTACAGTCTTCGTGGTTTTTTTTGTATTATTAATATTAGCTCTAGTTGTATACTGGTTTGTTTAATTTTATTTCAAGGGTTTAATAGGTTATTAGTTTATTATATACCTTTTCTTTTATTTAGGTCTTTATTAGTTTTTTTATTTTATAAAGATTTTTATTTAAAAAAATGACATGGTTTTCTTCTTTACCTTTTATTTGGTTTATGTCTTCCTTGTTCATTAGGTATTTTCTATAAGTTTTTTTCTTTATCTGTTTTTTATCTTTGTGGCTTTTGGGTAACACTATTTTGTTGGTTTATTTATAGTGCTGTAGAACAAATTTATTTTGGTAAGTTGCTTATTTTTTATTATTCTCGGGGTTTTGGGTTTATTGAAATATAGCTATTGAAATTGTACAGTTTTGATAACGACTATTTTTTATATAGTTTTATAGTGTTTTTATGCAATTGATGATCAGCACTGTTATTAGTTCTACACCAGAAGTTTTCTTGAAAACATTTGTTTATTGGCATCCCGGAGGTTTTATGGAGATTTATTTGTTTTCTGTTAAGCCAACTTTTTTTTCATTACTGGAATTAGCTAGCTACCAGGGGGTAGATTTTACAAATCTTTTTCAGTTTAAGGATGCTTTTGGTTCTATTCCGGAAGTAATGAAGTATAAAGTTCGTATGTATGAAACAATAAAGGCTATAAGACCGGTTGATATGAGTTATTATCCTGAGTTTCTTCAAGACGAAGAAAGCTTTTCTATTTGTAAGCATTTTCCTGGTCAGATTCCAACAGGATATTGCATGAAATTCAATGCTCTTCTTCCCTCAAATCGCTAATTTATTATGTTTATCAAGATACTTTTTAGTTGTGTTTTGTTTTTAAAAAAATTTTACTTTGATGAAAAACTGTTTTAACGTTTTTATTTCTTTTTTCTTTTCTTTCCTTCCAATGGAACTACATAGTTTTATAAAAATATTTACTTTGCGTGTAAGAGATAGCTGATTAGTTTGTGGTTGATTTTTTTATATCTTTTTTGCTTTAATATAAGTAAAAACAGAATTAATTTAAAAAAAATACTAGTTTGTCATACTAGCTTTGCTTTTTAGGGCATTCTGTGATGTTGTCCCTTTTTTATTTCTTGTCTTTAATTCTTTCTTTTATATTAATTATGGTTTTTGTTGCCTTTTTTATTCTTTCTGAGCGAAAGATTTTGGGTTACGTTCAACTTCGAAAGGGTCCTAAAAAGGCTGGTATAATGGGTTTATTTCAGAGTTTTGCAGATTTGATTAAGTTAATTATTAAGGAAAAGTTTCCTGGTTTTCAGGGCCGTAGGGGTATAAGCTTATTGGGAGTTTATTTATTGGTTATCTTAGTTTTTTTTTATAACATTTTATATACTATTTTTTTTTTACAGACTAATTCTTACTTATCCATGCTATATTTTTTTCTTGTTACTAGTTTAACAGGTTATAGTTTGCTATTTGTTGGTTGAGGAAGCAAAAAAAAGTATTCCTTATATGGTTCTTTACGATCCTCTTTTGGCTCCCTTTCTTTTGAGGTTATTTTAATGTGTTTGGTTTTACTCTTTGGTTGCTTAAATAATTCCTATAGCTTTTTTAATAGCACTTCTTTTTTGGGGTTTAATTTATTTTTTTTAAGCTTATACCCTATTTGTTTTCTTTCATTACTTTGTGAAACAAATCGCACTCCCTTTGATTATGCTGAATCTGAAAGAGATTTAGTTAGTGGTTTTAAAACTGAATATTCTAATGTTTATTTCACTTGCCTATTTGCTTGTGAATATTATATTATTTACATTATGAGGTGATTTGGGGCATTAATTTTTTTTAACGGATTTTTTTTTATTTTTTTTGCTACAATAATAAATTTTTTTATTTTTATTTGGCTTCGTGGTACTTTACCACGTGTTCGTTATGATCTTTTTGTTAAATTTTTTTGACAATACGTTTTGGTTTATTTTGTTTTTTTTTTATCCCTTTGTTTGTTATTTTAGTTTATATAGATTAATTAAAATCGTAGTGCTGTTAACTCTAAATTGCTTTGAGGCTATAAACTCAATCAGTAAATAGTTTAAAAAATATTATTTTTGGGGAATAAAGTTCTCATTTCATGAGTTTATTGGCCGATAGGGCTGCAACTGCAGGCTATTTTGATATAATAGTTTTTAAAGTCTTTACTTTCGTCGGTATATTACTCTTATAACTTAAATAAAAGTGTTGAATTCTTACTTCTATTATGTGTTATACACTAAGGGTGTTTATAATGTTATTACTTCTTTGGTTGCTTTTTTTTTGTTTTCTTATTGTTTTTCTAATTTACGTTTATAATTTAAAAGCTTGAAAAAAAAATAGCAAAAAAAATAATCTTAAACAATGGGTTAGTTCTTTTGAGTGTGGCTTTTTAGGGCATTCTTTTTCTATTTCTAATTTTAGATTTTCTTTTCTACTTTTACTTGTATTTTTTGTTCTTTTTGATATTGAGTTATCCCTTCTCTTAAAATTGCCTTTTCAGAATCCATTTTTTAAGAAATATTACTATTATTTTCTTTTTCTCTTTTATCTTTGTTTTGGGTTTTTGATTGAGGTTTGAAAAGGTTTTATTAATTGATCTAATTAATATTTGAGGGTTATATATGATGTTACTGCTAATAATATTAGGGCATTAAATAATGCCGGCCCTCTTAAGCTAATTAGATTATCAGATTATATGTTTTCAAAACATAAGGGGGTTTAAACACCATTTGCTGTTTTGCCGCTTTATGAAAAATTCTTACAGTGGCGAGGGGAGACTGAGATATTTTTTTTCTTGGTGTTGTACTTTGGACCATAAGCGTATAGGTTTTATTTATAGTTTTATTGGTGTTTGAGCAGGTTTTGTTGGATTAGGATTAAGTATTTTAATTCGAATTAAAATGATCGAGCCTTATTATAACGTAATTCCTACAGAAGTTTATAATAATATTATTACTAATCATGGTATTATAATGATTTTTTTCTTTTTAATGCCTGTTTTAATTGGAGGGTTTGGAAAATATCTTTTACCTTTATTACTTTGTTTACCTGACTTAAATCTTCCTCGTTTGAATGCTTTAAGTGCTTGGTTACTTCTTCCTTCCTCTATCTGTTTGTTAACTAGTCTTTTTAAGGGAACAAGGGGTATTGGCTGAACTTTTTATCCCCCCTTATCTAATGCTACTTTTAGTTTTGGGAGAGGAACTGATTTTCTTATGTTTTCTTTGCATTTAGCAGGTATTTCAAGAATCTTAAGTTCTATTAATTTTATTTGCACCATTTGTTCTTGTATGCATTTGGGCTATAATAAAAATCATATTTCTATTATTCTTTGAGCTTATCTTTTTACTTCTATTTTATTACTTTTATCTTTACCCGTTTTAGCAGCAGGAATCACAATGTTGTTATTTGATCGAAATTTTAATTCTGCTTTTTTTGATCCTGTAGGTGGTGGTGACCCTGTTCTTTTACAGCATATGTTTTGGTTTTTTGGTCATCCGGAGGTTTATGTTTTAATTCTTCCTGGTTTTGGCATTATTAGTCACATTTGCTTAAAAATTAGAAAAAATGATGAGGTTTTTGGTTATTTAGGTCTTGTTTTTGCTATGTTTGCTATTGTTTGTTTAGGTTGTGTAGTTTGGGCTCATCACATGTTTACAATTGGAATGGATATTAAGACAACTGTTTTTTTTAGTTCTGTTACTATGATTATTGGTGTTCCAACAGGTATTAAGGTTTTTTCATGGCTTTACATGTTAAGTAGTGGTAAAAGAGAGTTAAATGAACCTATTTGTTGATGAATTATTGCTTTTATTATTCTATTTACTATTGGGGGTGTTACAGGTATTGTTTTATCTGCTTCGGTTTTAGATAGATTACTTCATGACACTTGATTCGTTGTTGCTCATTTCCATTATGTATTTTCTCTTGGTTCCTATAGAAGTGTTATTATTTCTATTATTTGATGATGGCCTCTTATTAGGGGTTATAGTCTTAATAGAATTTTAGTCGTTTCCCATTGTTTACTTTCTAGTATCGGATTTAATCTTTGTTTTTTTCCTATGCATTATTTTGGTTTATGTGGTTTACCTCGACGAGTTTGTGTTTATGATCCAAGATTTAATTGAATAAGTAGGATTTGTACTTTAGGTAGTTTTATTTCTGCTACAAGTGCTTTTTTCTTTGTTTATATTCTATGGGAGTCTTTTTTAGTAAAGAACCATGCTATTAATATTTGGGGTTCTAATGCAATACAAGTTAATAGTTTAACTTTTCCTCTTGGCTTACATAATCACTTTTTAAGTAATGTTGTATGATACTTCCGTTAAGAAGGGGTAGTTTAATAAAAATGCTGTTTTTGTAAAACAGGGATAATGCTTAATTTCCCTTCTTATTAACGTTTAATTTTTGTTATTGGTTTTGTTTTACCTTTTGCCTCATGATTTTATGAATATAACATATTAATATATTTTTCGAAAAAACAGGATCTAGTTTGATTTTTCTTTTTGTGTAAAAAATATAAAATTCTTTCTAGTTGTGATAAATAAGACGTCTGTTTTTATAACTGATTTAAGAGAAATAAAAATGACAAGGGTTTAGGGCTAAGAGGTCCTAAACTGGTTTATAAACTTTTTTTGTTTTTTTATACTGGGATTAAAAGTATCTGGTTAAATTTTGTGTGCAAATTTCTATTACAGGATTTTTAGTTTTTATTAATTTTTCTTATAATATTAACTTTTTACAATTAAATATGTAAAAATAAGTAGTTAATTATTAATTTATTTTTTCAAAAAAGTTCTATCTGTTTATCAAAAACATTTTTATAAAAATTTTTTTATAATAAGGCCTGCCCAATGAATTTTAATGGCCGCAGTATTTTGACTGTGCTAAGGTAGCATAATTACTTGTCCTCTAAATAGGGAATTGTTTGAATGGCTTAATAAGAGCTTTGTTAAATAAATTTTTGATTCGAAATTAGTTTTTTAGTAAAGAACCTAAAAATCTTTTTTAAGACGGAAAGACCCTGAGAGCTTTATTTGTTAACTTTATCTGGGGCTTAAGGTAGTTTTTAACTACTATTTGGAACCTTTTGGATTACTGATTAAGTTACCTCAGGGATAACAGGGTTAGAAGCGATGAGAGTTCTAATCGATTCGCTTAGTTGCCACCTCGATGTTGACTTAAAAGATACTAACTGGTGTAGCCGCTAGTTTAAGTAGGCCTGTTCGGCCTTTAAATTTTTTCATGAGTTGAGTTAAGACCGGTGTAAGCCAGGTCGGTTCTTATCTAAAGTTCAATTTATTTAGTACGAAAGGACCAATAAATTTTTATTTTAGTAACATGTGTTTACTTTAAGTGCTTAATTATGGCTCTAAGAATGATCACAAAAATAACTACATACAAAATTTTATTTTTTTTTGATGCTTATTTTTATAGCTCTTTGTAGTAGTGAATTTTTTACAATATGCTTACATATGATAAGGGTTTTTGTGAATAAAGGGGGATAAGGCACAGTGCCAGCATCCGCGGTTAGTCTGTTTCCTTTCATTCTTATATATTTTTTTTTAATACCTATGATATTTTAATTTGTGTAAAAATATTAAATATTTATAATGATGTATTATTTTTTATGTAGGGGTTGAAATAACTTGGATTAGATACCCAATTAATTTCCCAGATAATAAAAATTTAGTCGAAACTAAAATATTTTGGCAGCCAATTATTCCTGACAGGGGGTGGTGTAACAGAAAAGATGATCCACTTATAAATTTACCTATTCTATTGAGATGGTGTACGTCCGATTATATATTTTTAACGAGAGTTTATTTAAGGGTGTATAACAACATTTTAAGTCAGGTCAATGTGCTTCTTATGTATAGGGGTTTATGCCACACATTTAAAAGATTATCTGTAATATTTATATTTAGGACTTGTGAGTAAGAATAAATAATTATGTTATTCTGAAAAAGGTTTGATTGGGGTACACACCGCCCGTCAATCTCGGTTTCCGCTGAGATAAGTCGTAACAGGGTAGCTGTTGGGGAACCAGCAGCTAGTAAAACTTTTAAAGTTTTTATGAATTTGAATTGTATTTATTTAGAAATAGTTTCTTATATAAGCACTTTATGTGTTTTTATAACTGTGGGTATTATTTTTTATCTTATTTGAGCTTTTTCTTTTGTTAGGGGTGTTTATAAGGTTGATTCTGAAAATTCTTTAGTGGAATTTTTGTGGACACTAATACCAAGATTTTGGGTTTTAAACTTGTGTTTTTTAAAAGTTGGTTATATTACAAAGGATTTAGAGGGTTTAGCTATTGATTCTATTAAGATTGTGGGTCGACAATGATATTGAAGCTATGAGTATTTAGGGTTAAATTATGATTCTTATATGACTAGTCTTGTTAAAAATGTTGATAAGCCTCTTCAATTATGCTATGGTTCTCCTAGTCGTTTACTTATAACTTCTTCCGATGTTATTCATTCTTTTTCTGTGCCAGACCTCGGGATTAAGATGGACGCGATACCTGGTCGTATTAACCAAGTAGTTTGTGTTCCTGAACGAGTTGGTGTTTTTGTTGGTTATTGTAGAGAATTGTGTGGAGCTGGACATTCTTATATGCCTATTGTTGTGGAGGTTGTTAAACTAAATTATTGTAGTTAAAAGCATTATAATTTTTCGTATTATAGGGGGTGAAAGCCATTTAGTTTGAATGTGTTTTTTATTTGGTTTATATATAACATTGCTATTTCTTTTTATTTCTTTGAGTAATTTACTGCATTATTGTATTTGCCTTATTTTAAGTAGTTTTGTTCTTATTCTTTTAGTTTATTTTTCTGCGGGTGTTTTTTGATACTCCTTACTTTTATACCTTGTTTATATAGGGGGTATTTATGTTTTATTACTATTTGTTAGGTTAAACTACCAAAAATTAAATTTACGAAAAAAAATTAATTATTTTTTTTATGTAGTCCTTTTTTTCTCTCTATCTTTTTTATTTTGATGTTATGGTTGAAAAACTGGTTTTACAACTTTTTTGGACCCTTCTCTTTTATTGGTTTCTCAGGAGAGTGGCTTTTTCTATTTATTTTTATGTCTTTTGCTTTTAGTTGGTTTTATTTTTATTTCCCATAGAAGTAAAAAAAAGGAGAGCTTTCTTCGATAATATTAGTTTAGTATAAATTTTAGTGCGTAGGGCTGTAAACTCTAAAGTAACTTTTTGTTAGCTAAGAATTTTAGAAGTGTCAGATTAAATGAGTTTGTTTTAGGTACAAAATATAGAATACCATTTCTCTTCTAATTAAGCTTTACGATAGTAGGGTAGTAAATTTTATTTTTATCAAAAAAATAAAATTGTTTTTGCACCAAAAAATTCTTGAAATTTCAAGTTTTTGTTTTTTCAAAAACCCCTAAGTTGAACAGCGTTAAAAAATATTAAAAAACAAGTCTGTGATAAGGGGAAAAAAAAATTTTTTTTTTGAAAGACCACCCCCTTACAGTTTTTTTATTTTTTTTTTTTTTTCTCCTATAATGAAGGTTAAAAATTTTTATAAAAATTTTGATTTTTTATTATTTTTTTTCCGGTGATTTAAACCAATAAAAATTTTTTTATTAATAAAAAATATACTTATTATTTTAAGGGTTTAAAAATTTTATAGGGAGAAAAAAAGTATAAAATATTTTTTTTAATTTTTTACCCAATTAGCATAAAACCCAAAATTTTAAATTCAGGTTTTTTTTGATATCCCTAGACTTTCTTTATTCTCTTAATTAAACTTTTACAGGAAATTTATAATTTGTATTTATATATAATATAAAGGATTATAAAGAGTTAATTTATTTTTATTAACACATGTGTCAGATTAAATGAGTTGGTTTTAAGCACCAAATATAGATATTTCTCTTGTGTTATTTTTACACCTAGTATATTTTATTACACTGCTTTTCGAAAGCATAGAGCCATGTAAAATGGGGTGTAGTTGTGCTTAAAATATGCTTAGTATAAAAAATATTTTGGTTTTCCATACCAATGATCCTTATGATAGGAGCATATAAATAGCTATTGTACTTTATTTGCTTCTTAAGCTTAAATACAAAAAAGCAATGCTATGCGCTATTATTTTGCAAAAATAAGTTAGGTTAAATACCTTTGTATTTTTAACTTATCCTACCCTTATTTTGGTAGTAATTAAATTTTATGTTTTTCTATTTTCCTTTTTTTTTATTAGCTTTAATGCTTTTATTACCTTATGATATATTTATCAACAGGTATTTTAAATTTGGCCAAAAATTTTTTAACCATATTATTTTTTCTTTAAACACTATAAGTAGAGGTTGTTTAACAATGCTATTAACTTGTGGTATTTTAGCTTTAATATATAGACTTCACTATTTTCACGGAAATAATAATTCATTAAACAGATTAATTTCTTTATTTATACTGGTTATGGTTCTTTTGATTTTAAGGCATACCTTTATAACTAGATTAATTTTTTGGGAATTTTTAGGTTTTACCAGGTATCTGTTAATTCTTTTTTATAGTATCTATGATTCTTCTCGTGCAGCTAAAATTACTTTATTTAGATCTCGTTTTGGTGATGTTGGGTTTTTTTTTGTGGTAGCATTATTATATAGCAATTTTAATAGTCCTTTTATATTATTATTTTCTTTACTATTTATTATTACTTCTAAGAGAGCCAGGTTTCCTTTTATTAGTTGGCTTTTGGAGGCAATGCGTGCTCCAACACCGGTCAGTTCTTTGGTTCATTCTTCGACTCTTGTTGCAGCCGGTACTTGATTTAGATTAAAATACTTACCTTTCGTGAAAACTTTTTGTAGTGATTTTATTAGTTTTTTTTGTTTTGTTACTATTTTTATTTCTGCTGGAAGAGCTTTAATATTAAAGGATGTAAAGAAGTTAATAGCTCTTTCTACCTGTAAAAAAATTAGTTGGTGTTTAGTTTATTGTTTCTGGGGAGAAATAGAACTAAGATTAATACAATTAGTAAGCCATGGTATAGCTAAGTGTGCTCTTTTTTGTGTTATAGGGGATATATTAAGATTTTCTTATACGAACCAAAAAAGATTTCTAATGGGCTCTTATTTTATTAATTTTAATTATAATTCGCTTATTAGAGGTATTCTAGTTATTTTTTTAACTGGTTTACCCTACCAAGGAGTTTATTTTAGAAAGCATTATTTCTTAAGGGGTTTATTATTTAAAGGGAATATAATTCTGTTTAGTATAATATTTTTTCTTGTTTTAATGTCTTACTTGTATTCTTTTCGATTATTATCTGTTTTAAGAAATTGTTTTAACGGCCCTAAAAAAAATTTAAAAAATTCTTTTTATTTAGTTAGCTTAATTTTATTTATATTTAGTTTTTTTAACTTTTACCTTGCAGCTAACCTTGCAGAAGTTTCAACACTTAGTTCTTTTTGATCACTAAGCCTAATTTTTTTTCAATTTATCTTTAGTTTAATAGGGTATTTTTCCAAAGGGCTTTTTTCTTCTAATTGGTTTAATAGTTTGGGCGGTTTGGACATTTTTGTTGATACTAATTACAGTTTTTTGAGAAGATTAGTTCATAGTGTTCATTCTCTTTTATCTTTGTTTCGTTGAGAGGTGTTTAGTTATAGGTTAATTAGCAGTATGAAAGTTTCTTTACTTTTTTCTACGCTAAGTATTTATCTAGCTATAATGATGTATTATTTTTTTATTTAAAAACGCTGTATATTATTTAATATAAATAAAAATAATATATATAACTATATATTATATATAAATATAATATAAATATTATATTTATATATAATATATAGTTATATATATATATAATGTATATATAATTTATTATATATACATTATATATTATACAAAAATATAATATTATATTTATATAATATTATGTTTATTTAATATTATGTTTATTTAACTGAGTTAAATAAACATATTATTTTTTTATGTTTATTTAATTGAGTTAAATAAACATATTATTATTTTATGTTTATTTAACTGAGTTAAATAAACATATTATTATTTTATGTTTATTTAACTGAGTTAAATAAACATATTATTATTTTATGTTTATTTAACTGAGTTAAATAAACATATTATTATTTTATGTTTTATTATTTTATTTACTTTTAAATTAAGCCTTAAAAAAATATGCTTAATTTTCATTTATATATTAATAGTTATTTACTACTATTAAATTAAAAATAGAAAAAAATTTAATACCCTGCTGTATGGGTTTTTTTATAC